ACAGTTGCTGGATCACTATAACTCACTCCATTGAGTTCACCACCATAAAACTCAACAGTTACACCTACTTGTTCGACACTATATTTAGATTCTGCCCTTCTAAACGGGACGTCAGCTCTAACAATTCCGTCTCCGTCTACCAAAACAACCGGAAATGTTTCAAAAAAAGTAGGCATACGGCGTACAAAAAGTTCACGCCCTTCTTTATTTCTAAAGACAGGGTGTCCTAACCATCCAACAGCTATTCCATCCCCATTGTCCATTGAACCCGCTCGGAATAACCCCCCTTTTGCTGGATTATTACCAATATAATCATAAAAAGCTAATTTTTCAGGAATTTTAGACCAAGCTTCTGATACACTTTGATTTTCGGCTAGTCCAGCACTAACTCTTCGATATATTTCTTGTTGAAAGTATCCCTGATCCCATTGATAACGAGTGGGACCAAATAATTCGATGGGAGTAGTTGCAGAACCATACCACATAGTTCCAGCAACAACAAAAGCTGCAAAAAAGACAGCAGCAATACTACTGGAAAGGACGGTTTCAATATTTCCCATACGTAATCCTTTGTATAGACGTTGAGGCGGACGGACACTAAGATGGAATAAGCCCGCTAATATACCCAACGTCCCTGCTGCAATATGATGAGAGGCTATTCCTCCCGGAACAAAAGGGTCAAAACCCTCCACGCCCCACGCCGGATTTACGGGTTGGACCTTTCCGGTTAGTCCATAAGGGTCGGATACCCATATTCCAGGACCGTATAATCCTGTTACATGAAATGCGCCAAAACCAAAGCAAGCCACTCCTGAAAGAAATAAATGAATTCCAAAAATCTTGGGCAAATCTAAAGAAGGTTTTCCTGTACGTTCATCACAAAAAATTTCTAGATCCCAATATACCCAATGCCAAATAGCTGCCAAGAAGCACAAGCCAGAAAACACGATATGTGCTGCGGCTACCCCTTCGTAACTCCAAAGACCCGGATTCGTTATAGTCCCTCCTGTAATATTCCAACCGCCCCATGAATTGGTTATTCCTAAACGAGTCATGAAAGGTATAACGAACATACCTTGTCTCCACATTGGATCAAGAACAGGGTCGGAGGGATCAAAAACTGCTAATTCATATAGAGCCATAGAACCGGCCCAACCAGCAACCAGAGCAGTATGCATTATATGAACCGAAAGCAAACGACCGGGATCATTCAATACAACAGTATGAACACGATACCAAGGCAAACCCATGGAAATACCCCTTTATCAACGAAAAATAGACACTATGTAACTTTATTGCATTGGAAAAAACTATGTTACGGACACCCCCCTGTTTAGGTAATTATTTCGGAGAAAGGATTAATATTTGTTCTATTCTGTTAGTAATAATAGAACAATTAGATTCATAGGAAAAAAGGGAAGCGGATCTATTCTATATCCGATAAGTACCAATACGCAATGGGGGTGAATCCTATTTTATATGAACCAAGATAGCTATTGTTGTTCACCATTCAGAAGCCCGTTCGTAAAAAGTTTCCTTTATTTTTTATTCATTCTCTCTTACTTTACTTTTATTTTATATTTTATTTTAGCTTATTCAACTTATGTATTAAATATGATTAATTTAAATATGATTAATATTAATAAAGTAGGAAAAAAAGATAATATTATTCAAAAAAAGAAACCCCAGTCTTACGTTTCCACATCAAAGTGAAATAGAGAACTTAATTCTCTTTTTTTTTCATTTCATGCCTATTGGCGTTCCAAAAGTACCTTTTCGAAGTCCTGGAGAAGGAGATACATCTTGGGTTGACATATAGTGCGACTTGTCAGATATATTGGGCTATATGGGATTTCCCCGTTTTCTCCCTCGATCGAGATATCCTCTGTTTCGCCCAAAAAGATTGATTGAATTATCAAAAATTTGTAACGCGAAGCGCAAAAAATAAAGTGGAATTAAATGCAGGGAGTATTTAGATTGATATTAGATTATCAAAATTTTTTTATGGTTTACGTGATCGGACTGATAAAATTAAGTATCCAGGCTCCGTTTAGCAAAAACCCAATTGATAATTAATATATAATATTTTTATAATTACTACTTAATATGATATGAAAAATTATGATAACAAATTCTATTAAAAAATATAAAAAATTGAAACCGGGTGATCTAAAACTGTTGATCAAATCAAATAATATAATTAAAAATTTGTTGACTATTTGACAGAAGACATGTGAAAGAAATGAATTGAAAAAAAAAAGAAGGAGTAGTAAAAAAAAAGACGCGGTATTTGGTTCATTTGTCCTATATGTGCAAATCAAAATCGGGCAAATTTTTCCTTTTACTCGGAGTAGAGCATAAACCTAAAAAAAGGAATAAAAAAGAAAGAAGCCCATTCAGGAACAAGAAAAAACCATCGCCATTTTAACTGAATCTCGATGAAAAAAAATATCAATGAATCAAGTTAGTCTGAAGGGCCTAATCAATCGTTTTATTATTTTATTATAGGATTATAATATCTAATAAAAGGGGCCAAAATTTCTTTTTTTTTTTACTTTTAAAAGGGGAGCAAGCCCTTCCCTTATAAGTTAGAAATAAAAGCCTTCTCTGAAAAAACGGGGGGTTAGAATCGACACATTGATTTTTGAACAATTTTTGTTGAACCGTATGCATCAAAAGGTGCCCGTACGGCTCCTAAGGAATAAAATTTTATCCTAATCAACCGACTTTATCGAGAAAGATTATTTTTTTTAGGCCAAGAGGTTGATACCGAAATCTCGAATCAACTTATCAGTCTTATGATATATCTCAGTATAGAAAAGGATACCAAAGATCTTTATTTGTTTATAAACTCGCCTGGTGGATGGGTAATATCTGGAATGGCTATTTATGATACTATGCAATTTGTGCGACCCGATGTACAGACAATATGCATGGGATTGGCCGCTTCAATAGCATCCTTTATCCTAGCCGGAGGAGCAATTACCAAACGTATAGCATTCCCTCACGCTTGGCGCCAATGAGTTTTTTTATTTTCGAGAAAAAATACTATGCCTTCGCCATCAGAAATATGAATTAGTTAAGTAATAATAGCATGGCACTTCGAATTCGATATGAAATTTTTTAGATTAAAAAATGAGATTATATATTGAAAGAGTAGTATGAGATAAGGAAGGGGTATTTCAAATGCTATCTTCCCTATTCGGGCACATCTCAGCGTCACAAACTTTGTTTTCACACCGGAAGCTTATTTACAAAATTTATATAAAAAAAAAAAGAAACTTTGGGATTGCTGAATCATAGACAGATAAAAAAAATGATATATAAAGCAACGGAACCATCATAGTATTTTTGTAACTCCTACAAAAAAGAAGGATGGTAATTGGATCATTTATGGATCCGCGTATAATACAACCTATATTTTGTTTTCTTTCGCCGAAAGGAAAGGTCAAAACGTAAATTCCATTGTGGAGCCGTATGCAATGCACAAAAAAAGCCTGTACGGTTATTCAAATTTCTCTGTTTTTTGGTTATCTCGTCTCATTCTGCGCAATAGAAGAACCTTTTCTATTATATCATCAGGGTAATGATCCATCAACCCGCTAGTTCGTTTTATGAGGCACAAACGGGAGAATTTATCTTGGAAGCGGAAGAACTACTAAAACTTCGCGAAACCATCACAAGGGTTTATGTACAAAGAACGGGCAAACCCATATGGGTTGTATCCGAAGACATGGAAAGGGATGTTTTTATGTCAGCAACAGAAGCCCAAGCTCATGGAATTGTTGATCTTGTAGCGGTTCAATAAAAAAATAGGAGCGATTTCATGCAAATCTACAATTGCTAATTTTATATCTTTTTAGATTAAAGGGTTAGTTTCATATTCTCTTCAATATATATTTTTTTAATATTGAAGAGAATCTTCAAGAGAAGTCATTCAGAATTAGCCGGTTAGAACCCATCTAAACCAGCCCATTATTTATATGATTCCGTATGCCAACCATTAAACAACTTATTAGAAATACAAGACAGCCAATCCGAAATGTCACGAAATCCCCAGCGCTTCGGGGATGCCCTCAGCGACGAGGAACATGTACTCGGGTGTATGTGCGACTCGTTTAGATCATAGACTGAAACACAAAAAGGAAATTCTTTTTGAAATATCAAGGATCAGTACCTGTGAATAAAATAGAATCGAGGAACTCTATTCATTATTTCAAAAAGATGGATCATTCATATCTTCTATTGTGTCTGAAATTTATGGTTTACATTGGTGCAAATCCAATCAACTCCATTTTTTAGAAAACCCCCAATGATAACAAATGGTTATCCATTAAGCGGGGGAAATTCCATTTTTTATTAAAAAGATTCCACTCTTGAAAGAAAAAACGGACTAACAAGGTAAACGACCAAATCAATTTTAAAATGAAATACCGTTACTGTATAAAGTGGATCTCGTTGTGAAAGACCTATATTAATGAGGTAGAGCCAAAGAATGTGAATTGTACAAGTTACCAATAGTATTGATTAATTAAAAGAAGGAGCTCCGGTGTATAGAGAGGACCTCACCGTTTTAGAAGTAACCATAGAAACGATGGAACCCACTATTTATCCATTTCTATTTACTACTTTTTGTAGTTATTCTATTTTTTTATATCACGTATCAAGGCAATTTATCCTTTCAAAGCAAAGGAAAATACCTATCAAAAAATAGTGGTGGGGAAGGTTAGAGTAGCAAAAGCCATTGGAATTTTTTTTATACATTGGAATAATTCGTTTGGTTATTAATGACTAGTAAAGGGGAAAAGAATAACTAAAAAAAGAATTAGTTATTCATCAAAGTTTGATTTATTCAATGACTAGAATTAAACGCGGATATATAGCTCGGAGGCGCAGAACAAAACTTCGTTTATTTGCATCAAGCTTTCGAGGGGCTCATTCACGACTTACACGAACTATGACTCAACAGAGAATAAGAGCTTTAGTTTCGGCTCATCGAGATAGGGGTAAAAGAAAAAGAGATTTTCGTCGTTTATGGATCACTCGAATAAACGCCGTAATTCACGAAACGGGGGTATTCTATAGTTATAACCGATTCATACACAATCTGTACAAGAACCAACTACTTCTTAATCGAAAAATACTTGCACAAATAGCTCTATTAAATAGGAGTTGTCTTTATACGATTTCGAATGAGATAAAAAAATGAGGGGGTTGGAAGAAATCCACTAAAATATTTGAAATAGAGTTCTAAGGAGAATAAGCTCGGGGAGGGTAGAGTAGAAATTAGTATTATAAAAAAGTTGTCAAAACAAAACGAGAGTATATAGTCGCTAAAAAAAGAGTTATTCTTTTTCTTTTCGACGATTCTTTTCTTTTTTTTTTTTATGACAGACACAGACGTAACAATCAAATTTTGATTCTTGATTAGATTTGTCGAACAAAATATTAATCTCTTTTTGAATTCCTTTAGGTTGGAATTGTTATTCAATTGAAGAATAAGTCTATTTTTTTCTGGTTCTAAGGCTAGTAGTTCTAGGGGTCGACTCACTTCTTTCAAATTGTTTCTGATTATTAAGAAAAGGTAACAAAGATAAAATACGAGCTTGTTTTATAGCAATAGTAATTAATCGTTGTTGTTTTAAAGTTACTCTATTCACCCGTCTAGATAATATTTTTCCTTGTTCACTAATAAATCGACTAATTAAACTCATGTTTCTATAATCAATTCGATCCCCCGATTGGATCGGGGGCAAACGCCTACGAAAAGATCGCTTGGATTTAGTAAAAGGTCGCTTAGATTTATTCATAATTTTTTTATTCCTTACCTCTAAAATACTATTTTGATTGGATCAAAATAAAAATGATTTTTATTTCTATATAGGATAGAGTTTCTATATAGAATTAACAATATAGGATTAGATTTCTTTCTATTGATTTATTTGTTTATATTTATATATATGTAATAATACGTAGAGACTATCATTATTCCTGTTCTTAAAAAAAGTTGACATATCAAGTACTCAATTTGATCTATTTCTTGATTTCCCCGTGAATTGTATGTTTATAACAATAGGGACAGAATTTTCTCAATTCCAATCGACTAGGGGTGTTATGCCGATTCTTTTGAGTAATATATCTGGAAATTCCCGCCGATTCCTTCTTAATACCATTTCGAACACAACTGGTACATTCCAAAATAATTGTTACTCGAACATCTTTACCTTTGGCCATGAAACCTCCTTTGGATTTATGATTCACCCCAATCTTCTATTTTCATTTTAGGATCCATAAAGAACCAAAAAACTAGAAGCTGTTAACTCAAAAAATTTTCTGAAATATTTTGTTGCAATTAATATGAATTAGTAATTAAATCAAAATAAAATAATAAGCAATACAATGATTTTTTGAAAACTATATTTAAAATCTTTGTACAGTATTTTTTTTAAGTATCTCAGGATACTCTTTCCCTAGCAACACTTTTTTTTGTTCTATTACTAATTTAATTGGATCCTGAACCCTCGTTTTTATGACCTTTCGCCCCCTTTTTTTCTAATTCATTTTTTAGAATGAAAATGAATTAGAAAAAAGGGGGGTTAGTCCTCGATCGTTGATCGTATCTCTCAAATTTTTTACCCCTTTCTGATGTTAATAACTAGAATTAAAAAAAGGGAAATGTTAATGCATCTGGAAATAAACGATTAATCTCTATTAATAAACCTGCTAACGAACCGAACCATAGAGTACTTAGTACCGGTGCTACGGAAAGATATGTTTTTAGATCTCGCATTTGAAATCCTCCTTCTTTCTTCTTTATTGTATTACATTATATATAGTAATATATATAACTACAGATGTACATGTAGTTAAGAAGTTCTTGTATTTGTATACGTAACCCCCCCCCCCCATTTTCAAAATTAGAATTGAAATATTGTCTACTAGAATGATCTTATAGATTCCATTTTCAAATATAAGCGACTTTTTATGTAAAATTTAAATTGATAGGATTTTCCTAAAAAAAAAGTCGTTTTTTTCATTATATATATGTTTGTTATCTGATATGAGATAAAAAAAAAGAAGGATGTGGAAAACAAGACGGGAATTCTCTACAATGACACTGTAAACCAATTGAAAGGGATGTAGCGCAGCTTGGTAGCGCGTTTGTTTTGGGTACAAAATGTCACGGGTTCAAATCCTGTCATCCCTACCTATTACTGCTCTTCTGAGCAGTAACGAGGGATCTATTTTAGATCTATCTTTTTTTAATAAAATTGGACATACATATAATTCTGAAATTTATGATATACTATGATATAGTATATACGTACAAAATTTATTCGGGTTAAAGAATGTCCTCTTTCTAGCCTTTTCGTTTTTTAGAAAAAACAAGAAAAGCGCTCTTAGTTCAGTTCGGTAGAACGTGGGTCTCCAAAACCCAATGTCGTAGGTTCAAATCCTACAGAGCGTGATGTCACTCTTGTTTATTAGATTGTGTCAAAA